TCATTGTTGTCGGTATTGACATGTAAAACAGGACTCTCTCTTTATTCTTGTCCGATTAATCTTCAAAAGATCTATCAAACTCTGGAATGAATCCTTTGATCACTGAATATTCAAATTCGATTCTTTTTTCAACTTCAATTGGAATTTATTCACAATAATTCTTCAATTTTTCATAGATTTTTTGATCTCTATCATTCTAATTAATAGTAATTAATAGAGAATAGAAATAAGAACAAAATGAAGAATAGAAAAATATTCTTAATAGTATAGTAGTAGAATAATAGAATGAATAAATAGATAGATTAGGAATCTAATTCCTAAGAGAATCTAATAGATTCTATATATATCTATAGAATAATATAATAGATCTAATAGAATAAATAGATAGATTAGGAATCTAATTCCTAAGAGAATCTAATAGATTCTATATATATCTATAGAATAATATAATAGATCTAATAGATAATAGTAGATATATAGAAATAGAAGATTTGGGTTGTGATTAATCGTTTACTATATCAGTATGTATACGTAACGTAGTCAATTTCATTCGTTAGAACAGCTTCCATTGAGTCTCTGCACCTATCCCTTTTTCTCAAAAAAAAGATTTGGCACCTATCCCTTTTTCTCAAAAAAAAGATTTGGCTCAGGATTGCCCATTTTTAGTTCCAGGGTTTCTCTGAATTTGGAAGTTACCACTTAGCAGGTTTCCATACCAAGGCTCAATCCAATCAAGTCCGTAGCGTCTACCAATTTCGCCATATCCCCCTTTGCTTTGAGACAAGGATCCAGTTGGAATTCCATCCAACTCTTTCATTGATCGTGGCACTCTTGAATTCATTAGGTAATGATTCCTATATCGAAAAAGTGTATGCTGCTATTTTCTTTTTTGCCCACCCTCTCTCTATTCTATATTCTATATTCTATCATTTCATCTCTATTGGATGAACCCTGTTTGTTTCAATCCGAAATGATTCTATCATTGATGTATCCGCAATTCAATATGGATAGATATATCCCACATATATCTGTGGCTTTCCTACTCCTTCATTTTTGAAGTGCAGTTTTTAATAGTGGAACGGTCGATTCTTTTTTTTTGTCCTCTTGTGTATAATGATAGAATCAATTAGTATTTAGAATATAGATAGTTTCGTTACGCGAAATTTAGATTTCTAGTTCCACGATTAGAATGATACCATTCTAATGATCATAAATGAATTATTCAGAATATGATTTGAATTATTATCAAATGAAATGATCCTAATATTATTGAAGATTGAATTTCAGATTTGATTTATTGTATTGATTTCATATTCATATTAATCATCATCATAATAGTAAGAATTGAAATTCTTTAATCCATAATTGAATTTCTATTTAGATATCTAATTTATCTAGATCTAAATAGTTTTCTTTTCTATTTTAGAAATAGAGTCTAAAATCTATAACTTCTAACTAAGAAATAGAAGAAATTTCAATAATAAATAAATGAAATAAAAAAAGAAGAAGAATCAATAGGTAATAGTTAAGATCCGATAGTTTCCTTTATTCTGTATTCCTATACACTTTGCTCTTATATCGGCCCGCTTAGCTCAGAGGTTAGAGCATCGCATTTGTAATGCGATGGTCATCGGTTCGATTCCGATAGCCGGCTCTTTTTCTTTATCTATTTTTTTCTTTCCATGATTTAAAATCTATGCTCTCGCTTTCTCTAAATGTGGGGTCACCGATCTATTATGTCATGGTAACTTTCAGCTATATCTATGAATAAAAAAGTTGACTAGAACAATTAGATCTCTAAAGAAGGAATTGGAAAACGTAGCCTTCACTTGAATTTTCTATATATACAAAAAATCCGAATATTGATAAAATTTCTTTTATTCTATATCTGTTTTGTAGGATTTTAGTAGATTGATAGATTAAGTTTTGCTTTGCTGATCCTTTAGTTCAGTCTGAATTTAGATTTTTTTGCCAGATGAAAGTGAATCAAAAAGGAGTCTTTATATGTCTCGTTACCGAGGACCTCGTTTAAAAAAAATACGCCGGCTGGGGGCTTTACCGGGACTAACTAGTAAAAGACCCAGATCCAGAAGTGATCTTCAAACCCAATTGCGCTCTGGAAAAAGATCGCAATATCGTATTCGTTTAGAAGAGAAACAGAAATTGCGTTTTCATTATGGTCTGACAGAGCGACAATTACTTAAATATGTGCATATTGCTGGAAAAGCCAAAGGGTCAACAGGCCAGGTTTTACTACAACTACTTGAGATGCGTTTGGATAACATCCTTTTTCGATTAGGTATGGCTTCGACCATTCCTGGAGCCAGACAATTAGTTAACCATAGACACATTTTAGTTAATGGTCGTATAGTGGATATACCAAGTTATCGTTGCAAACCTCGAGATATTATTACTACGAAGGATAAAGAAAGATCAAAAGCTCTGATTCAAAATTATCTTGTTTCATCCCCCCACGGGGAATTGCCAAACCATTTGACTATTGACTCCTTACAATATAAAGGATTTGTAAATCAAATAATAGATAGTAAATGGATCGGCCTGAAAATAAATGAGTTGTTGGTCGTAGAATATTATTCTCGTCAGACTTGATTCTAACGAAAATAACAAGGTTCATACAATTTTGACTCCTTTCACTGAAATAAATAGAGTAACCTTGTGCCCTGTCTCATTTACGTATCACAAAAGAATCGGCAATAGGATTCTTTTTCTTTTTTCTTCTTTTCGATATCCATTTTATATTTGTATTTTACCTATCAAAGGGATGTAATTAGGGATAGAGAATCTCTATGAAATAAGGGTCTTACTGTTAGAATAATGATATCAATTCTTATTTTATTTGATACATTGTAGTCGGTAACTCGGTAACGTGGATGAATGAAAAGAAACGGAGAGAGGGGGATTCGAACCCTCGGTAAACAAAAGTATACATAGCAGTTCCAATGCTACGCCTTGAACCACTCGGCCATCTCTCCTACAGAATGTTATTCTTGACCAAAACTCGAATGAATAGCGAGTAATTCATCTTAATTGTAGTACAGATGTGACCGCCCGATGGTTCCATAAGAAGCAATTTTTTTCCAATTTACTATTTATCAAAAAAAGCTTCTTTCATCAGCTACCCCATTGATCTATTAAAAATTCATGAATCGTCCAATGAATTTTTCTGTTTCAATTGTATGGTGTGGCACATACACGTTATGCAAACACCACATTTTTCCAATTAGTCTGTTTTTATGTTATTTTGTACTCTACAATTCCTTTTTTGTGGGATCTTTTTCCCGAAGGGGGATGAGAAGAATTATAGAATGAATTGCTAATTATGCCTAGATCTCGAATAAATGGAAATTTTATTGATAAGACTTCTTCAATTGTAGCCAATATTTTATTACGAATAATTCCGACAACTTCAGGAGAAAAAAAGGCATTTACCTATTACAGAGATGGTGCGATTTGATTTTTTTCTTGTTTTTTTTACCCCTAAGTTTTACGAGAAAAAAACGTAGTTAGGAATAGAAAAAAAAATTAGTGAAAGAAACCTACGCTTGGTGAAGGTGAAGTTTGGAGATAGAGCAATTCCTTCTGTCGTGTATCCTCGATTTATGCATCCTTAGATTCTTCAATTATAATTATAGATTTTAGTATTGAGCGAAAGGTTACATCTATAGGTTCTGTATTGGAGGTCAATCCTACTTTATTTAGTGCCAATAGGTGGCATCGGGGAAAAAGCACTACACCTAGGAATCAACAACACAAAAACTTTGTTCTAAATAACCCTTTTCCTTATCGGTATCGGGACTAAAAAGAATGGTTGGGAAAACAAAGATCCATCTCATTCGTACTTTTGGTACCCGTATAACCATCAAAGACCGTTGAAGTGACTAATTCCTGTAAATCTTAAGCGTTGAGTACAAAGAAATTTTTGGAGTTACCTTTTCTATCTAGCGCTAATACGATTGCTGTTAAGAAAAAACCTCTTGTGGGAAGGCTGGCTAGAAATTTCTTGTAAAAATACCAGCTCCTGTGAGTTCATAATTAGAATAGTGAAATTTTGATTACATGAATTATTCCCTTTAGTACTATGCACAGAAGGGAGGAGCCGTATGAGATGAAAATCTCACGTACGGTTCTGGAACGGAGATTCTTTTACTAGAATGAACGACCGTAACGGATGTCGGCTCAATCCGAAGGAAATTATGCAGAAGCTTTACAGAATTATTATGAAGCTACGCGACCAGAAATTGATCCCTATGATCGAAGTTATATACTCTATAACATAGGTCTTATACACACAAGCAACGGAGAGCATACAAAAGCTTTGGAATATTATTTCCGGGCACTAGAACGAAATCCATTTTTACCACAAGCTTTTAATAATATGGCCGTGATCTGTCATTACGTGCGACTATCTTCACTATAGAAAGAAGAGAAAGAAGGAAAAAAAGAGAAAATCGTCTAGTAAATACTAGACGAAAAAATAGGCTTTCTACATATGCATCGTCCAAAATAACGATTTTTAGAAGCTGTAGCAAGGAGAGATACTTCGCGAGAACCAAAAAAATCGGAAGAAATAGGTATGGCCTATATACTTTATTCTATGGATAAAGAGTCGAATTGATATAGAAAGCACCGTAAAGATCCATTAGTAAGCTATTATTTGGTCAATACAGTTCAGAACTGCTTACTTATGTCATGATATGGGATAAAGAAGTGAGACATCAACTTATGTAATAGAGTTGATCTACTAAAGTATTGAGCAGCGGTGTAGCATCAGATCCCAAAGATAGTAAGTTCTTTTTTCTTAACGGAGGAAAGTCTTTTTCAAAGATTCTATATAAATAAAAATCTCATATACCATATATGATATATGAAACCGAGATAGTTACCTTTTAGAAAATTCTAACGATATCGGGGGATATCTATGTTTCATTTTTCTTAAAGGTGGGAGAAAAGAGAAAACTAATAATTGATCCAAATTAGAA